CACCTTACGTTGGAATTTAACCAACACAATCCGCCTAAAAGGCGCTGTTCTCTCATTGAACAAAAAAGGCCTTAATCCTGCGACACTTTCCAGTACCGCAACTATGTTACGACTTACTCAGCCTTGAAAAATCCTCCTGATATAAGAGATGACTTCTAAAGATTAAAATTTTGTTATAAAGAAACCTCCTATTTTATAAACTCCTTCTTTTATACTTAAGGAAGACTCAACTGGGACGAGGTGACGGGCGATTTGTACGAACACTAGAGCCATATTCACCAAAGCGCTCTACTCTTTGATTACTATTAAATCCAACTTCAGACAACCATTTCAGATCATCCTCCGAACTTATACTTTAAAGATTAATTTTTTTCCTTTGTGTGTAAGATTGTAGCGCATAAGTAGCCCCAAACATAAGGACCATAAGGACCTGACGTCATCCTCATTTAAAATAATGCCCCGCGAACTAGTTCGCGGTATAAATAAATTTTAACAAGGGTTGTGCTCGTTTTATTGATTTCACAACACAAGCTGACGACGGCCATGCAATACCTGTTACAATAGACATTTTTACCCTGGGTCACCCCATAATTTTTAAAATACAAATTTTGGTAAGGTTAATCGCGTAATATCGGATTAAACAACACGCTCCTCTAATTGGAATAGTGAACCGCCAAATTTTTGGAATTTTAGTCTTGCGATCGTACTATTCAGGCGGAATGTCCCAAGTTCCTTTTGACAGAACCCCATCTCCCATTCATAGTTTACAGTGTAGACTACCAGGGTATCTAATCCTGTTTGCTCCCTACACTTTCGTGCTTCAGCGACAATTTTTTCAGTAAATCGCCTTCGCCTCTGGTATTCCATTTTATCTAAAAGCATTTTACCGCTACATAAAAGTTCTATTTACCTGACAAAACTCAATTTTGTACCTACACACCCTTTACGCCTGTTTCTAATAAAGACTCAGACTTTACGTATAACCGCGTCTGCTGGCACGTATATTGGACAGTCTGCAACATCTTTGTTTAAGCGACATCTCTGTGTCAAACTTTCGTTCATAGCACAATATTCTCTACTGCTGCCTTTTTTAGTCTCCCCCTTGTTTCAGTGGAAGTGTGGCCTTTCAGCTATGCATCCTTGGCAAGGCAAGCTCTTCCCTACCTTTTACCTAATACAATTCCGGCTCATCAATTGACAATAAAATTTCTTCCCGTTTCACAGGCCCAATTGATTCCCCCCAAACTTTACTCACCTGTTCGCCGTGGTTCTTCCCCACTCAACTAGCATGTATTATAAGTGCCGCTCGCCTTCTATCTGACCCAAAATCAAAGTCTTAGACTTTCTTTATGCTTTTAACTTCACTAAGTAGTTAATTTTTTAATTTAACTTCCCCACCAATATATACAAACGTAAAGAAACAACCAAACAACATCAACAAAATGCCAATACCAGGCCGAAGCTTCAAAACCAAAATGATGATGCTGAGTAAATTGATATACAATTAATCTTCCTAAACAAATAATTAAAAAGGTAGTTCCAATTAATACATGAAGCCCATGAAACCCTGTTGCCACAAAAAAAGTTGACCCATAAACTGAGTCGGAGATTGCAAATGGTGCCTCGTAATATTCCATAGCTTGTAAACTTGTAAATAATATACCTAATATTATAGTTAATGTTAATCCTTGTATCCCCTCTTTTCTCTTACCGCTAATGATAGCATTATGCGCTCAAGTGACTGTTGCTCCAGAGCTTAATAAAACCGCAGTATTTAATAAAGGGACAGAGAATGGATTTAATACATCAATACCTCTAGGAGGTCAAACTGCACCTATTTCGATAGCAGGAGCTAAACTACTATGAAAAAATGCTCAAAAAAAGGAAAAGAAAAAACAAACTTCTGAAATAATAAATAAAATCATACCATACTTTAATCCTTGTTTTACTATTTGAGTATGATGCCCTTGAAAAGTAGATTCCCTAATAACATCCCGCCATCAAACTATCATTATTAATAATAATGTTATTAGTCCCAATTTTAATATTCAACTTTGATTATAATGAAAATACATTACAGACCCTACAGTAGTAAATAAGGCTGCGCAAGCCCCTATATAAGGTCATGGACTTGGATCAACTAAGTGATAAGGATGATACTGATGTGACATTCTTCTCTGCTTATTTTGTACTAATCTATTCTTAATTTTAGTTAATGTAATGCTACTGTATCTCCCAAATATATAGTAGTCAATAAACAAAACACATAGGCCTGAATAACTGCAACAGCCATTTCTAAAATGGTAATAAATATCATTACTAACACTGGGAACAAACTTAAAATTATAAGTCCATTTGTTAACATATCAAATACAAACCCAGAAAAAATAGCAAATAATAAATGACCTGCCGATATATTAGCCGCCAGTCTTAAACCTAATGAAATTGCTCGAGTTACATAACTAATTGTTTCAATTATTACTAAAAAGGGTGCCAACATTAAAAGCACACCTCCAGGCATAAACATACTCATAAAATCTATTTTAAATCTTAAAATCCCTAATATTGTAACACCTAATACTATCGAAAAAGATAGGCCAAATGTTATTATTATATGGGTTGTCGGTGTAAAAACGTATGGAAATAACCCCAAAATGTTTAATAGACCAATAAAAATAAATAGACAGAACACAAAGGAAAAATAATGTTTGCCCTGCGCCCCCAAATTTTCTTTTATCATACTTTGTATAATTGTATTTATTAATTCTAATATTGATTGTCACCTATTAGGAATTACATAATTTACTTTTAGCCCCCCCCAAAACAGAAGAACTATAAATACCATCATAAGCGCTGAATTAGTAAAACTGAATGTTAAATAACCACCTGAAAAGGTGGCCGTTCAAATTGTTATTAAATTTACTACATTGAATTGATCAAAATAAGCGGCTAACATTTTATAATTGAGCGAACTTTCTAATTAAAGGCGCATTCGCTCCCATTGTTTCTATTTTCGAAGGGAAAAAAATTAACCTAATTTTAGAGCCTCTTTTAATTAAAGGTAATATAACTGTCAACAATAATGTTAATAAAAAAAAAAGAACTATTAATGTTCAAATATACTGTTTAAAAAAAGTTACAATATCTAATTGTGGCATTTTAACCTATTTTTAATAAATTAATCTAGTCATTACTAACAAGTTCATTTGTTTGTGCTTCAATTCAATCAGTGTATTTATCTAAAGAAACTGCTTCTATTACAATTGGCATAAAAGAATGATTAGCACCACAGATTTCGGAACACTGACCATAAAATATACCTGGTCTATTAATAAAAAAACTAGTTTGATTTAAACGTCCTGGAATAGCATCTACTTTAACAGATAAAGATGGCACGGCAAATGAGTGTATCACATCTGCTCCAGTTACCAATACTCGAACTTGTGTCTGTATGGGAATTATTAGTCTATTATCTACCTCTAAAAGTCGTAAATCCCCACTCTCTAAATCCGAAGTTGGCACCATATAAGAATCAAATTCTAAGGATTCTGCTTGATAATCTGAATATTCATAAGATCAATATCATTGATGACCAATAGCTTTAATAGTTAAAGCTGGATCTATTACTTCATCCATAAAATATAATAACTTTAAAGAAGGGAAAGCTATAAATACTAAAATCCCGGCTGGGATCAAAGTTCAAATAATTTCTATTAGTGTCCCATCAGTTAAATACTTGTAGTAATATTTATTATTAAGCGCTCGTAAAATCAATCACATAACTGTTATAATAATTATTGNTAAAATAAACATTATTTTATCATGATAAAACACTACTTCTTCCATAACAGGACTAGCTGCATCTTGTAGACCTAATTGTCATGGCTCTGGTGCATCTTGAAACTCTAATAAAATTTTTCATAATATATTATTAAACCTCATTTTTTTTAAGATAATTCTTTTCTACTTTTTCTAAATCTCCATTCTTACTATCCACACTATACAAATTAATGGTAACCCTCTTAAGAGAGTCAAAAGATGTCAAATTTTAAATATTTGTCTTATGAGTTGTAATAAACCTTTTATTAAACAATAATCCATTCTCTAACTTGCCTATAAATGGTAAAATAACCAAAAAAAGAGCAAAATATAACACTGAGGCAACCTGACCAACAAAAATATAAGGCTCTTCAACAGGCTCCCTTCCAATTAGAGTTAATATTAAAAAGTCCGCGACCAAAATTCAAAAGAATATTTTACTTAAAGACCTAAAACTTAATCCCCTTAAAAAACTTCTATGCAAATAAGGTAAAAAAAAAAGAATAAAAATACTGGCCAATAAAGCCACTACCCCCCCAATCTTATTAGGAATAGAACGTAATATCCCATAAGCATATAAAAAATACCACTCTGGTCGAATATGTACTGGAGAAACTAAAGGATTAGCTTCTATATAATTTTCCGGATCGCCAAACAAATTAGGAGCCAAAAAAACAAGAAAAGAGACTACCAGAATTAAAATCATTGCCCCATAGAAATCTTTAAAAGAATAATAAGAATGAAATGGAATTTTACTTATATCTGACCTTATTCCAATTGGATTATGAGACCCCTCCGTGTGTAACAATATCAAATGAATTAAAGCTAATGCGGCTAAAAGAAAAGGCAATAAATAATGTAAACTAAAAAATCTATTTAAAGTGGCATTGGATACACTATACCCCCCTCAAACTCACTCAACAAGATTACTACCTATATAAGGAACTGCAGATAAAAAATTAGTAATAACAGTTGCTGCCCAAAAGGACATTTGACCCCAAGGAAGAACATAACCAATAAAGGCCGTAGCCATCATTATAAAAAATATAACTATGCCCACATTCCATACCATTATATGTGTGTAACTCCCATAATATATATTTCGTCCTATATGCATATAAACACAAAAAAAAAACATAAAAGTACCATTTACATGAAGACCTCTTAAGAAAGTTCCATAATTAACATCTCACATAATATGTGCAATTGAAGAAAACGCTAAATTTGTCTCCGGACAATAATGCATAGCTAAAAAAATTCCAGTCACTATTTGAACGCCTAAACACAATCCTAATAATGAACCAAAATTCCACAAATAACTTATATTTGAGGGAGCAGGTAAATCAATAAACATCTCATTAACCATTGATAAAATCGGATTTTCTTTTCTTACTGCCCTTGTCATCTAAAAACAACAGAATTTAATTTGCAATTTGAATAAGCCCAGAAGGGCCAGATATTCTAAGAGCACTTTTTGCAAGTTCCCATTATTTAACAAATTAACTTTTTTGCGCCCGTGAGGGCCCTAGACGAGGACCGTAAAAATTACAACTGATTCTTGCGGTCCATCCACTTTTCTAACTTACCAAATTTCTTATTTTAGTTGATTAAAAAGGATGTTCTTAAGCTCAAACATGAGCTTTTAAACCCCAAGAATTTCTCTTACCAGGAGATATTGGACTTGAACCAATATTGATAACTTTGAAGGCTATTAGTTTACCATTAACTTAATCTCCTTGCGAATTGTTAAAAATCCTTAAACTCNTATCAAATTAAGTAAATTTATGTTTGTAATAGGAGTAAGGGGCTCGAACCCGTATTATTGGAACCAAGATCCAATGTTTTACCTATTAAACTAACTCCCAAAGCGGCACCGCAGAGGGAATGCAGTACGCTAAAATACTGTAACATGGTTATCCCCCTATTTTAATTAATAATTATTGGGGGCCCCCCTAAGGGGGCCTCTCCATAAAATCACCATCACAAGTGTATACAAAACTAAAACAATAACTATCATTTTTTAATCTGCAGGGGAGTAAATTTTCTTATCTTTAATGAACATAACTTTACAATCCCTTTCCTCCACTTCTAACAAAAGGTAAGACTTCATATGTATGCCAAACAGGAGGAGAAAGATTAACCCATTCCAAGGAAGGAGAATAATCATTTTCCATCCAACCAACAAATTTTATTTTCTGGGCGTAAGCCTCATATACNNTATATATAAATCAAACAACACCAACTATAGAAATAGTCGAACCCAAAGAACTTATAAGATTCCATCCCGCATAACTATCCGGATAGTCTGAATAACGTCTAGGTAATCCAGCCAAACCTAAGAAATGTTGAGGAAAGAAAGTTAAATTAACCCCTATAAACATCAATCAAAAATGAATTTTCCCATATACCTCATTATAGCAATATCCCGTTATTTTCCCAAATCAATAATAAAACCCTGCGAATATAGCAAAAACCGCTCCCATAGATAACACATAATGAAAATGAGCTACAATATAATAAGTGTCATGTAATACAATATCTAAAGAACTATTAGCCATTACTACACCTGTTAAACCTCCTATTGTAAATAAAAATATAAATCCCATAGCTCAAAGCATAGGAGTATCTAATCTTAAAGAACCTCCATAAAGAGTGGCCAATCAACTAAATATTTTAATTCCAGTTGGAACAGCAATTATCATAGTTGCCGCTGTAAAATAGGCTCTAGTATCAACATCCATACCAACTGTAAACATGTGATGAGCTCAAACAATAAAACCTAATATCCCAATTGATAACATAGCATAAACCATTCCTAAATACCCAAATATTTGTTTTTTAGCCGCAAATGTTGGTACAATCTGAGATACCATACCAAATCCAGGCAAAATTAATACATAAACTTCTGGCATTTGTTGGTTCTTAAATTAGCTACTACCATACATAAAAAGGCTACGGTAGCAGCCCATCATCTAAGTTTTGGTAAATCCCTTAACTACCAAATAACACTCACTAACTCACATTAGTGTTCGGACTGTCTCATCCTCTCCATTATCTTTTTAATTTTTTTTATCTTCTCCACACCAACCTCTGTTCTATGACTGCCTTGTTGGACCAATAAATACACCCTGCGCCACTGCCGATACTCTAACCATTTAGATGAGAGATGATAACGATCTAAATAGCTTATTACCTTTAAAGCATGCTGAAACCCTGTGGATTGGTAATAATAGGTATCTTGACTTTTTCGATATCCTACATACCCTCCCCATCCTTCATGAATAGACTCAAGTATATCCTTTGTCTTTTGGTCTACTTTTAAATGAAGCCTAACTTCATAAGGGAATTTCCGGTCCAATCGAACTCTATTAATAACTCTCACTTGTAAATAACCGTCAGCATCCAAAAATCCAGCTAATCAATGATTTTCCAATAATGATGAGGTATCCTTTGGTAGTGCTTTAATCTTTGTATTATGTATATTAATATAGTCTATTAATTTCTGTAAACTTTCTATTTTATTAGTCCTAAATTTCCCATTCACCAATTCCACTACTTTAAAAAGACCCTGCAACCTTACTATAGTCAAGTTTACCGCTTTTTTATTTTTTTGTTTTACCACAGAGCCAAAGCCTAAGCGGCTTTTAATATAATAAGCAGTAGAAACATCCTTTTGATGAAAGCAAATAAAAACATAAGCTTTGTTTTTACTTATTACTATGCTCCCATCACCCTCAATCAACCCAGCCAAATAATACCCAAACTCCTTATCTGTAGTTGGTTTATAATGTTGTGGACAATGTACTGACAATGAAGAGTTTCCGCGTACAGTCTCTAAGGATCCAGTTAGCTTCTTACTTTTCTTGCAATAAGTTAAAGGGAATACTTTCTTGCAACTACTGTTTCCTGTTGATTGGCTGTATAGAGCGTGGATTGTTACGGACCACAATAAGATGGCCTGTACCACTATACTCACAGCTGTTCCAACAAACGGCGAAATTAGACGGCACCCAAAAATATTTCTTAAATGCCCAAAGCTTTTATGGACTATCTCTTCAAATTAGATTAGACAACTTAACTATTTTAGATAATATTGGTTTATTTTTTACTTTATAAAGTACGGATAGGTCTCGTTTATTTAATTCCATTTGGAAACGAGGGTAGCCATTACTCGATGTAAAACTTCCTTCCCCCTCACTTAACCCAATTGCTCATCATTCTTGGTCAGTTGGATTTCTGTCAGTTGTCTAATCTAATTTGCCTTGCGTATAGTCTCTGAGGATCCCCTGACAAGGTTTCCTGCTGATAACTTTAACTAATAAATTTTTACTACTGCCAATTAATACAATGAGTACTATTAGCTTAGAAAGCTTTCCAGCATACAGCAAGGTTTTATCTGGCCCTTCTGGGCTTCCTTTATGGTTGAACCAGAATAAATGTTGAAATAAAACAGGATCTCCCCCGCCAGCAGGATCAAAAAAAGTAGTATTAAAATTTCTATCCGTTAATAGCATGGTAATTGCCCCTGCTAACACTGGTAAGGCCAACAATAATAAAAAAACAGTAATAAGCACAGATCAAACAAATAGTGGCAATTTATCCATAGTAACTCCTGGTGCCCTCATATTAAATATAGTAGTAATAAAATTTATCGCCCCAAGAATAGAAGATGCCCCTGCTAAATGTAAACTAAAAATTGCCATATCAACTGACCCTCCTGAATGTGCTTGTATGCTAGCTAAAGGAGGATAAACCGTCCACCCAGTACCAGCTCCTTGTTCTATAAAGGATGAGCCCAATAATAAAATTAAAGCGGGAGGCAAAAGTCAAAAACTTATATTATTCAATCGAGGAAATGCCATATCAGGCGCTCCAATATATAATGGAAGGAATCAATTACCAAACCCCCCAATCATAACTGGCATTACTAAAAAAAAAATCATCACAAAAGCATGAGCCGTAACTATTACATTATATAATTGATCATCTCCTAGCATTGAGCCGGGGGACGAAAGTTCTAACCTTATAAGCATACTAAATGACGTTCCTATCATTCCAGAAAACGCACCAAATAATAAGTATAATGTCCCTATGTCTTTATGATTCGTAGAAAAGATTCAACGCACTAAAAATTTACTCATTTTCTTAATATTTTTCTAAGCGTATAAAACGCCCCTTATACTGGACAAACATAAATAACTACAAAACCCTTTTTCTCTAAAAATCCCAATCAATTTTAAATCAATCTTGCCCAGACTATCCTCCAATGAATATGAGAAACCCCAGGTGTCGACACCTGGGTTTCTGTGTTTACAAAAAATAGCAAAAAGATTTATTATCTCTTTAACTTATAAATTATTAACCAAAATAAACAGTACCACAAAGATTATCATAACCAGCGTATAGTTATATACCTTTCCTGACTGTAAATTACTAATCTCTTGGCCTACTCGAACTATTCATTTAGAAACACCCATTGGTCCAATAACTTCAAAAAATCCTCTATCCAGAATACGATAAGAAACCAAATAACCAAATTTTAACATTTTAGATACCAAAAAATGGTTAATTATAAAATTAAACTGTCAAGCGGAATTTAAAAAAGAATAAACCACAGGTCCAACTACGTTAGGTACCGTCCCTCGATTTATCTTAGGTAAAAAAATTTTATAAGTTTTAAATGAATTATAACCGATAAAAGCCAAAATAGCCCCCAACAAACTAAAAATTGTGGGAATTAGTTTTACTATTGTAGGTACAACAAGGGGAGGAACAGTTCCTATCACTACTTCTTTTGCTAAATAACCTACAAAAATACTACCTAACGCTAATCCTCCTAAAGGAACAGTTATATTTCAAGAAGATTCATGAGCCTCCATTAATCTTTCTTTTTTTGTATTAGAATTAGAAATAAAAGTTAAATAAATTAATCTTATTGAATAATAGGCAGTTAATAGAGCAGAAAATACTCCCAACCAATGGGCCAAAGTTAAATAATATTTCTCATAAGCCAACTCTAAAATTAAGTCTTTAGAATAAAATCCAGCTAAATAAGGAAAGCCCATTAAAGAGAAAGAACCTATAAAAATCATAATATAAGTAAAGGGAAGAAATTTAATCAACCCACCCATTTTTCTCATATCTTGTTCATCTGCTAAAGCATGAATAACAGAACCCGCACTTAAAAATAATAAGGCTTTAAAATAAGCGTGATTCATTAAATGAAACAAACTAGTAGAATAATTGGATAAACCACAAACCATAACCATATAACCCAATTGACTACACGTTGAATAAGCAACAACCTTTTTTAAATCATTTTGAACTAACCCTATCGTTGCAGCAAAAAAAGCTGTCAAGGCACCTAACACTGTCACAATTATAAGAGCCAAAGGTGAATTTTCAAAAAGAGGGCCAGATCTAATAATTAAAAAAACCCCCGCTGTAACCATTGTTGCCGCATGTATTAATGCCGAGACCGGTGTTGGACCCTCCATAGCATCCGGCAACCAAGTATGTAAGCCTAATTGAGCCGATTTGCCCACAGCCCCTATAAAAAGTAATATACATATAAAAGTCATATTATTAGAATAACTAACCTCATTCAACACACTAAATACTGTTGTAAATTCTAAGCTTCCAAATTCTTTAAAAATAACAAACATCGCCAATACTAATCCTATATCTCCCACTCTATTTACCAACATAGCTTTTATAGCTGCTTTATTGGCTTTTATCCTTGTGAATCAAAAATTTATTAATAAATAAGAGCATAAACCCACGCCCTCCCAACCAATAAATAATTGAACATAATTGTCACTAGTCACAAGTAAAATCATAAAAAAAGTAAAAAGAGACAAATAACACATAAACCTTGGAATGTGAGGATCTCCGGACATATAACCAGTTGAATAAATATGTACTAAAGCCGAAATACTAGTAATAACAATCAACATAATACCAGTTAAAACATCAAATTGGAATCCGAAATTAGTTGTTAATAACTCTGAGTCTAACCACTTCCCTAATTTTAAATACAAAATAGAAGTATTAAGATTTGTTTCATTAAATATCACTAGGGATATAAATCAACAAATTACTATACAAGTTGAAGTAAATACCCCAGCACCCTTTTCCCCTAAATTTCTTCCAAATCCCCCCGATATGATTGCACTTAATAAAGGCAAGAAAACAATTAATATATACATCTTTACGTTGTAATTATTGAAGGATAAATCCCAAATTTTTTATAAGACCCATAGTAGCATTATGAGAGATTAACATAATAAAATTAGGTGAAGACATAAAAAATAAAATAAAAAATAATGAAAATCCTATTAATAAAAATTTGGATAAAGATTCTATTTTATCATCTGTGAGAACATACTGTCAAATTAAAGATGATGACCCAATTTGAAAATAAATTATTTTTACTATTCTCACATAATACATTCCGGCTATAACAGAACACACCACAGCAATTATTGAAATTAAATAATATTGAGATGTTACACCGTATAATAATATTAACCACTTACTAAAAAACCCAGCTAAAGGGGGAATACCGGCTATTGATAATAAAGTCAATGCTAAAGAAATAGCCATAATTGGGTGCACCCTCGAAATCCCGCTAAACTCAATGATTAGTGGTTTTCTCAATTTTAATGAAAGAATTAAAGAAAAAAGACATATAGACATTATAACATATATAATCATATATATTAAACTTGCTTGTATACTTTCAAATGAACCTATCGCCACTCCCAAAAGAACAAACCCCATATGCCCTATCCCACTATAAGCTAATAATCGCTTAATTTTAGTCTGATTCAAAGCACCAATTGCCCCAAACACCAAAGATAATATAGCACTTGCTACCAAAACATTTACTACAGAAGCTATCTGTACTAAAATAGCAAAAATTACAATTTTAGGGACTATTACCAACAACGCAGTAGTAATTGTTGGGGCCCCCTCGTATACATCTGGAGCTCACATATGAAAAGGAGCAGCGGATAATTTAAATAATAGTGAGATTATAATTAAAATTTTTCCAGTTTCACCGTCTAATGTTAAAGCGCATATCCGTTCTCCTGCCTGTAAATTCATTTCACCTACTAGCCCATAAAGTAACGCGCATCCAAATAAAAACAAACCAGATGATAAAGCCCCTAAAACAAAATACTTAAGCCCAGCTTCCGCACCATACGCACTATTTCTTTTAAATGCAACTAAAATGAATAAGGATAAAGTTTGTAGTTCCATAGCCAAATAAATTGAAAGTCAATTAATTGAAGAAACTAAAAACATTGAACCTAATGCCACAATTAATACTAAAACAGGAAAATCAAATAAAATAAGTCCCTGACTTATAAGAGAAGTTTTTTTTAACATTAATAAAATCGATATTGTACCTATTAGGATAATTAATTTAATTATGTAAACCCAACTATTTATTGTTAAAAATCCATTTGTTAAATCAAATACCTTCCCCTCCCAAAATAAAAGCTGATTATTAAAGAAAATTAAAAATCCTGTTAAAAATAAAACTATTACTGCTGTTTTTAATGTAGATTGATACACACCATAAACAATTAATATTAATATTGCGATACTGGCTAACCACTCTGAATAATATCCCTCATACACCCTATACAAAAGCAGGGGCGGGAATTGAACCCACACTACCAGATGATGAGCCTGATGACCTTCCTTTAGTCTACCCTACAATAGGGGAGAATTCTTTTTTAGTCTTCCCCAAATTTAAAGGCTGGATTGGAATCGAACCAACTTCTCTGTTGTTATGAGCAACACACTTTACCTATAAGTTACCAGCCTTGTAATAAAATCGATTATCCGACTTTATCCCTTCTCCAATTTTTTAATTCTTTAGTTTATAACCCCCTCTATCCACTAGTTTATTAAATCTTTTGAACCACAACAATTTATATTCAATATTAAATAAACTCCTCTCTCTTTACTCTTTTAAGGGGTGGCCAACAATTTGCCACCCCTTAATAAATTTAACGATTTAATTGCTATTGTTCCTTTTATCCGATAATAAGCTACTAAAATAGCGAGCCCAATCGCTATTTCCCCAGCTGCGACTGTTAATACCATAATCGTAAACACCTCCCCGATTAAATTATCAAGAGCTTCGGAATTTATCAAAAACAAAAAAGACATCGCTAACAACATTAACTCTATAGACATTAACATTATTATTACATTACTCCTATTTAAAATAATGCCCAAAACTGCCAAAATAAATAAGGTCACTGCGGTGACGAAATATTCGTTATACATCTTATTTTTCTTTCTCGGACTTAATTAAGACCTCTTCTATACTAAAGTCCAAATAAAATTAAAAATGCCATCATCAAACAAAATAAACCCATAGCCTCTGAAAGAGCAAACCCAAAGATAGCATAAGTAAATAATTGTTGTTTTAATGACGGATTTCTAGCATAGCCTATAATAAGACTTCCAAAAACGGTACCAATACCAGCACCACTTCCAGCTGCCCCTACAGTAGCAGCCCCTGCTCCAATAAATTTAGCAGATAATTCACTCATTTTTTGAGTAAGACCATAAAAATGCTAAATGTAAAAACTTAAGAATCTCCATTTAGAGCTCCCCTATAGGGGGGGGCTTAATCCATTAAAACCAATCAAAATACTTGAAACGAACACAACAAACCCAAGACTAAGGGGTAAATAAGATTTTCAAAGTAAGATCATTAATTGATCATATCTTACTCTGGGTAAAGATCCCCTTATTCAAATAAACACAAAAACTATCAAAATAGTCTTTATTCCAAAAAATAAAACATTTCCCTTTCATAACAATTCTATGATGGGCACTTTTCAACCCCCTAAAAAAAAAATTGTTATCATTGCACTCATCAATATAATATGACCATATTCAGCCAAAAAAAAAAGTGCAAAAGACATTGAAGAATATTCCACATTAAACCCTGAGACTAATTCTGATTCTCCTTCCGTTAAATCAAACGGGACACGATTAGTCTCGGCTAACGCCGAAACAAAAAACATAATAGCAGCAGGATACATAGGGAGTCCAAATCAAACCCAACTCTGGGCCATAACAATATCTGTCACATTTAAAGAGCCCACACATAGAACCACAGAGATTATTATTAACCCGATAGACACTTCATAACTAATCATTTGAGCTGCTGCTCTTATCGCGCCTAAAAAAGCGTATTTGGAGTTACTTGCCCATCCTGACATTAAGATAGCATAAACACTAATTGAGGAAACAGCAAATAAATATAATATCCCCACATTTAAATCACTTAAAACTATTCCCTGCCCGTAAGGGATGACCGCCCAAGCGATAAAAGCCAACATTAACGAAAAAATAGGGGCCATAAAATATATAAAAATATTAGCATGATTGGGGACTACCATTTCTTTTGTAAAAAGTTTCACCCCGTCCGCTAAAGGCTGTAATAATCCATACACCCCTACCATATTAGGTCCCTTCCGGCATTGTATATAACCTAAAACTTTTCGTTCAGCTAAAGTAAAATAAGCAATTGAAATAAGTAACGGCACTATAATAGCCAATATTTTTATTATTATTCCAACCATCTCCTTTTTAAATTTCTCAAAATGGTATATTCTTACTTTAAGACAAGTAAAATTATTCCCATTCTAAACCCCCCTTCACCCATTCATAGATTAAGCCAAGAGTTAAAATAATTAAAAAAACTATCATGGTTCAATAACCAAATAGAGTGATTTGATTAAAAACCACACTCCAAGGAAAAATAAAAGAAATCTCTAAATCAAAAATCATAAAAAGAATCCCAATCAAAAAAAAGCGGACCGAAAAAGGAATTCTAGAAGACTCAAAGGGGTCAAACCCACACTCATAAACAGAAACTTTTTCACTATCCGGTTGTTTCACCCCTAGAGTATAAGAAGCGCCCGAAATAATAATAGAAAGGCCTATGCTAACGCACAACATTATAAAAATTACAAAAAATTCCAATATTTGAGCTCTTATCATATTTTTTCATAAACCCATGAAATTAACAGAATTAAACAAAACATTACATTTATCCCCAAAGAATTAATTCCTTCATTAGATAGCCCTAAATGTTTTCAACAAAATTATTGTAGTAAATTCCGGCTAGTTTGGATAAAAAGATCTTGTCTTTTTAATTCTATACCTAACTCATGAGTAAGAACAATAGCACCAATCATAGCCACCAATAAAATGAAACTAGCTAAAATAAATGAATAAAAATAATCTGTATACAAAATTCGCCCCAAAGCTTCTATATTAGAAAATTTAATTATTTCAATAGAGATATCTCAAGAATCTAAAAGATCCGTTAAATTAGTATAATCTGTATCCTCATTACTATAAACAATTGCCTCTCTTCCAATTATAAAAATTTCGAATAATAAAAAAACACCCATAACCGAACCAATAGGGATATAATTAGACATATCCCCCACACCCTCGAGATCAGTTAAATTTAGCATCATTATTACAAACAAAAATAAAATTGCAATTGCTCCAACATAGACTATTAAAAATATTAAAGCAATAAAATCTATGTTTAATAATATAAAAAGAGCTGAAGCTCCCAAAAAAACCGCTATTAACCAAAAAACTGAGTGAATAGGATTAAGAGCTGAAATAACCATTATTCCTGACACTAATATAGCTAATGTGATTGCATAAAAAAGTTCCTTCATTTCTTTACATACCTATAAGTAAAATTTTTCAATAAGATGCCTTAATTACCAAACAATACAAATTAATGACCCTCCCACTCTTTCAACTAAGCCCCCCACAACTGATAAGTATGGGTTTCTTGGAATATAACAGAACTTTTTATTGTATCAATTAAAACAGAAGGATAAACACCTGTTAAATAAACCAAAAAAATTAGTGGAAATAACGCATAAAATTCTCGTCTATTTAAATCCCTAGAGAAAAAAATAAAATTAGAAGAATTACCAAAACACACTCTATTATACAAATAAAGTGAATATGCAGCCCCTAAAATAATCCCTAAAGAGGCCAATCCCCCTACAATAAAACTATACTCAAATGCTGCTAAAAGCGACAAAAATTCCCCCACAAAATTACAACTTAAAGGAACAGCAATATTAGCTAAAATCATTAATAGCATTATAATAGAAAAAATTGGCATTGTTATTGTTATACCACGATAATATTTTACTAAACGAGTATGATGGCGCTCATACAAAAGAGTTACTATTATAAATAAAGCAGAACTAACAAACCCATGGGCCAGCATTAAAAAAATAGCCGAGACAAGCCCTTGAATTGTATGAGTAAATATACCTAAAGTTACTAATCCCATATGTGCTACTGAAGAATAGGCAATTATTCTTTTAAAATCAACTTGTCTACAAGTAGTTAAACTTGCATAAATAATAGCAAATAAACTTAAAGTTTGTATTAAAGGCGCAAAATATTCAGAGGCCTCAGGAAATAAAGGCCAAGAAAATCTAATAAACCCATAACCCCCTAATTTTAATAAAACACCAGCCAACATTACCGATCCTGCAACCGGGGCTTCTACATGAGCCAGAGGTAACCAAATATGAAATGGAATTTTGGGAATCTTTATTGCCAAACTAACAAAAAATCCCATAAAAACTCATTTTTGGACGTCTCCATTAAGTTTTAACCCACACAATGTTTGATAATCCGTAGTTCCAGTATTACTATATAACATAAATATACCTAATAACATCAACACCGAACCAATTAAAGTATAAAAAAAGAAATAATATGAAGCTAAAACTTTTTCTTCTCTCGAACCCCATACTCCTATAATTAAAAACATGGGTATTAAAATACCTTCAAACAGTATATAAAATAATAACAAATCTAATATTAAAAACACTCCCATTAATAAAATTTCCAATACCAATAAACACAACAAAAATTCTTTTAAAAGGAATTTTATAGAGTTCCAACTTATTAATATACATATTGGTATTAATATCGCTGTTAAAATTAAAAAAAAGACAGATATCCCATCTACCGCAAAAACAACTGTTCCACTGGATCATATCCCTACAATAGTGGGTATTCACTCTATTATTTTCAACCCCTGAAATTGGCCTTCTCCATCAAATGTAACCCATAATACAATTGTTGCTGTTAGAGTGGTTAATGATCATTGTAAAGCTGTAAGTTTTAATTGTGTCTGATTTTCCCTAGGAATAAACATCACATGAAGTATACCAAATAAAAGCAAAAAAAATATTATACTTAACATCCTCTTATTCAGGAAAATGGGACTCGAACCCACAGCCTTCTACTCCCAAAGCAGATAATCTCCCAATTGATCCATTTCCCGCAAACAAATCTCAGTATTTCTTACTTATCACAATAACATTATACTTTATAACCTTCACAACTAATAAAGGTCACGAAAGAATTAGTCTTTCGGGCATTAGTAATCTTTAACACGCTATATTACTATAGTTGATATTTAGATCCTATCTACGTTTTTATTTAAAACGGCCCTTATTGTCTTTAAACAGGAAACAAAATAATAATAGTTTTCTCACTTGAAATGCATTCAGCGATTCTACTTTTCGTCGTAGCTATCCAACATTCAAAATTGGTCACCATAGGACGACTATCCTTCAATCCTTTCGTACTAGAAAATAGTTTATCTAATGTTTCCTTTACAAATTGTAGATAGAAACCGTGCTATCTTACGATGCACTGAACTCAAATCATGTGCGGTTTTAATGGACGAACAGTCCAACCCTTGGAAGCGGCTGCACCTCCAGGTCACCGCAATTCAACATCGAGGTNGCAAACATTGTCGTCAATATGAACTCTCAAACAATATTACGCTGTTATCCCTATGGTAACTTTTATCCGTTGCTCGTTAACTATTACACTTTATATTAACGGGTCACTTTAACCGCCCTAATGGGCCCTGCTCAGATTGTTATCTTTACAGTCAAGCTTATAATATTATTTTGTCTTTACCTTATGTTCACCTTCGTTACTTTTTAGAAGGCGGTTGCCCCAACCAAACTGTCCAACTTACACTTTTCAAGCTTAAATATGAGCTTCTATTAAATAAAAAAGTGAGACTTTAAGAGCACTGAACTCCCATTACACAAATTTATTTGATATAACAATATAAGTTTCCAGTAAAGCTCAATAGGGTCTTCTCGTCTAACAATTTGTACATAGCATCTTCACTACGAATTCAATTTCATCGGTATTTATCTTGAGACAGTAGAGCATTCGTTACACCATTCATACTTGCCAACAATTAATTGGCTATTGATTGCGCTACATTATCACGGTCAGTTTTACCGCGGCCATTTAATTGTCCTTATACAAACAACAAATACACCATTTGTTTTCAGATCCAATCATTGGGCAGGCCTCACCTCCAATACGACTATTTTACATATTTGCTGGAAGCTNTGTTTTTGGTAAACAGTCGACACTCCCTCTTTTCTGCCACCTACCATTTCATAATTTTTAGATTAGATAGGTACCCCTTCTCACGAACTTACGGGGTCATTTTGCCGAGTTCCTTAAAATAAATTATACCATCACTTTGCCCACTAGAGTTAGTTTTTAGTACAGTTCTCTCCAAATAACAATTTCTTGGCTCATTAGAGCTTATATCATTTCCTCTCATTAAAAGGCCGCCTAGGCGGCGTATCTTAGAGACTGTTTAACCCAATTTGGATTCACCTGAAATTGGAACCCTTAGGCAGTGATCAGTGTTTCCCACACTGTTTTTTACTCATGTTCGCATTATCACTACTGATTATAAGCTTCTCGCTAACTATTATTCAGTACGTTCTGCTACCATACCTTATTCATAGTTTCGGGGTTTATTTAGCCACCCTAATTCTAGGGATTTATAAATTTGTTAAATGAACTATTACGTAATCTAACAAAGATGGCTGGTTCCAAGCCTACTTACTTATTCTCTTAATTGATAAACTCCCTTTTACACTTAGATTTTTTAATGACCTAAACTTATGATCTGGGTTGTTTCCCTCTCGACAATAAACCTGATCGCCCATTGTCCATCTATTATATAATATTCTTTTACCTTCATAGTTTAGTTACCATTGGCCAGCTTGCGCCTCCAAGGGTATCCAGTGCTTTACAATAAAAAAACTTAATATAACGCCTTACTAAAATAAATTTCGCAGAAAACCAGCTAACTCCAAGTTCGATTAGCATTTCACTGCTAGACACAGATCATCCGAGATTTTTGCCACAATCATCAGTTCGTTCCTCCACTAATTTTTACATTAGCTTCAAACTGCCCATGTCTAGATCACTTGGTTTCGGGAAGAATTTGACTAAAAAATAATTTTTATTCACGCTATAAAAACTCGCTTTCGCTACATCTTCATTTATATACTTAAATTTGCCAAATCTTAATCTTGCGAACCCATGATGCAAAAGGTACGTGTTTTTACACTGCTTGTAAGTCAACGAATTTCAAACTCTATTTCACTATTTCCTCTCTTTCAACTTCCCTTCACAGTACTTTTCTCTATCGGTTTGTTCTTATATTTAGCCCAGATGTGTGTAACACCTTTCTTCAAATAATTATACTTAATGACTTTATTTAGAATTTACAGGACTTTTTCCCTCTCTGGTTTTTAATTCTAACCCATTAAGGGTTTAAATTCCACTTTCGCTCACCACTACTAACGGAATCTCGCTTGATTTCTTTAATTTTGGTACTTAAATGTTTTAATTTCCAAATTTAATCAAATTACTTGGGTTTCCCCTGTGGAAATCCAACTTTCAAAATTACTCAAAGTTGACCTTTCGTTTAATAACGTCCATTAAGAACACCCAAGTCATCCATTCATTACTCGTTTCTACTAATCTTTACATTTTAAATTTCCCACTCTTTAAGTGTTGGTATCTCGTTATTCTTCTATTCT